ATTAGTGATATTAGTGAGGTAGCAGTTACAAAAGGGCGAATTAAACAGATTCAATTTTGTCTTACAAAATGGAAGAGGCAATATACTCTGATAAGTAAGATTCAGAGGAAGATAAGTAAGATTCAGAGGAAGATAAGTACGATTCAGAGGAAGTGTTGGCATAAGTTTGTTCTGTCCCATGGCCTGATTCCTCCAAAAAATAAGCCACCATTGAGATCGACACAGCTGAGATCGGAAAATCTTCGGGAGTTCCTCTCTGCAATCTTTTTCCTTCTTCTTGTGGCTGGAAGTCTCGTTGTGGTACATCTTTACGTTGTTTTCTCGATCGCTAGTGAGTTACAGACAGAGTTCAAAACGGTCAAATCTTTGATAATGGAATCATCTATGCTTGAGATTGAGGTGGGAAAACTTCTGGATAGGTATCCTCTATCTGAATCGAATTCTTTCGGGTTGTTCAGGTTAACTAATCTCTTTCTAGGTGCTCTGCAAAAGATGTTCTTGCGTAATGCTGATGGAATACGCTTTAATAAGAAGAAAAATTGGAAGAAAAAGCTCGTCGAGATCATCGATCTCATAAGTATGCCCTTCGATCCACTCGCTTTTTCGATAAATACGAGATATCTAAGTCATACAAGTAAAGAGATCTATTCAGTGCTAAGAAAAAGGAGCGGGTATTGGATTGATGAAACGATAGAAGACTGGGCCGCAAACAGTGATTGGGTTGAGGATGAAGAAAGAGAAGTCTTGATTCAGTTCTCCACCTTAACGCCAGAAAAAAGGATTGATCGAATTTTATGGAGTCTGACTCAGAGTGATCATTTCTCAAAGAATGACTTTGATTCTCCAATGATGGAACAACCGGGAGAAATTTACTTAGGAAACTTAATTGACCTTCATAACAAGGATCTACTAAATTATGAGTTCGATACATCCTCTTTAGCAGAAAGACGGCTATTCCTTGCTCATTATCAGACAATCACTTATGCACAAACCCCGTCTGGGGCTAATAGTGTTCATGTCCCATCTGATCTACAACCCTTTTCGCTCCGCTTAGCTGTAACCCCCTCTCGGGGTATTTTAGTGATAGGTTCTATAGGAATTGGACGATCCTATTTGGTCAAATACCTAACGAAAAACTCCTATCTTCCTTTCATTACGATATTTCTGGACAAGTTCCGGGATACAGTTTTTCGTTTTGCTGATGATGATGATGACAGTGATGCCAGTGATGATGAGATCGAGATTTTTATTGATGCTCGTGACCCTATTGAGGCTATTAATCAAGATATTCATGTTTTTGACGATATGGATATTGATTTTGATCCTAGTATCTATAGTTTTGAGGAGAGAGATGCTCATGACGATAAGATTAATATGGAGCTGGAACAGCTAACTAGGATGGATGCGCTAACTGAGGAGATGGACACGGTGTGGCGCGTAGCCCAATTTTATATCAGCCTTCAAATCGAATTAACAAAAGCAATCTCTCCTTGCATAATATGGATTCCAAACATTCATGAGCTGCATTTTAGGGATTCGGGTTCCTTCTCCCTCGAGCTATTAGTGAACCTTCTCTCCTGGGATTGTGAAAGATCTTCCACTGGAAATAGTCTTGTTATTGCTTCGACCCATTTTCCCCAATTCGTGGATCCCTCTCTAATAGCTCCGCATAGATTAGATACGTGCATTAAGGTACGAAGGCCTCTTATTCCACAACAACGAAAGCACTTTTTCACTCTTTCATATACTAGGGGATTTCGCTTGGAAAAAAAAGCGTTCCAGGCTAATGGATTCGCGGCCATAACCATGGGTTCCAATGCACAAGATCTTATAGCACTTACCAATGAGGCCCTATCGATTAGTATTTCACATGGGAAATCGATTATAGACGAAAATACAATTAGATTCGCTCGTCATAGACAAACTTGGGATTTGCGAGCCCATGTAATACCGGTTCAGAATTCTCGGCTCCTTTTCTATCAGATAGGAAGGGCTGTCGCACAAAATTTACTTCTAAATAATTGCCCCATAGATCCGATATCTATCTATTTGCAGAAGACATTCTGTAACGAAGGGGATTTTTATTTGTACAGCTCGTACGTCGAACTTGGAATGAGCACGAAGAAATTAACGATACTTCTTTATCTTTTGAATTGTTCTGCCGGATCGGTCGCTCAAGATCTTTGGTCTCCACCCGAACCAGAGGAAAACAATAGGATCGCTTATGGTAGACTCGTTGAGAATGATTTTGATCTAGTTCATGGCCTATTAGAAATAGAAGGCATTCTAGAGGGATTCTCACGGACAGATCTAGAGGGATGCTCACGGACAGAAAAAGATTGCAGTCAGTTTGATAAGGATCGAGTGCCATTGCTTCTTCGGCCCGAACCAAGGAATCCCTCAGATATGATACAAAATGGATTTCAATCTATGATTGATCAGAAATTTATCTATGAATCGGAGGAGGTGTTTGTAGCGGGGGAAAAAGTCAACCCGCAGA